ATAGATTATATCCCGTAGTTTCAGCTCATGGATCGAGCCTAGTATCACAACTTCTTCTAGCCATCCTGTATATTGTCTTTTTCGTTCTGTCTTGGAATAGAATTTTATTAGTAGACGAGATTTTACGAAAACAGTTCTTCATATTCATAGGGGAGAACAACTATTTTTTTTATATGTGAATTTGACACAACATGGTAGAAACCACTATTTCGAATTTAATTCAAAAAAATGATCTTTTGTGAGAACCCTGAGTATCACTTCACTCTATATGATGGAACCTTTTTTTTTTCAATACCCACTCGTTATTAGTTAATAATCCGAGTGATTTGATTTATATGCTTATTCTGATAGGAAATGACATATTCAAATGATTTTTTATCGAATGACTATTCATCTATTGTATTTTCATGTAAATAAAAGCTCTATGGAAAAAGGATGGTTAAATTCGATGTTGTCGAACGGGAAGTTAGAATACAGGTGTAGGCTAAGTAAATCAATCGATAGTCTTGGTCCTATTGAAAATACCAGTGGAAGTGAAGGAACGATTATAAATGATATGGATAAAAACATTCCTAGTCGTAGTGATAGTGACAATTTTAGTTACAGTACTGTTGATCATTTAGTCGGCGTCAGGGACATTCGGAATTTCATATCTGATGAAACTTTTTTAGTTAGGGATGGTAAGAGGGGCTGTTTTTCCATATATTTTGATATTGAAAATCAAATTTTTGAGATTGACAATGATCATTCTTTTGTAAGTGAACTAGAAAGTGTAAGTGAACTAGAAAGTTCTTTTTATAGTTATCGTAACTCTAGTTATCTAAATAATGTATCGAAAAGTGATGATTCCCACTATGATCGTGACATCTATGATACTAAATATAGTTGGAATAATCACATTACTAGTTGCATTGACAGTTATCTTCGGTCTCAAATCTTTATTGATAGTTACATTTTAAGTGGTAGTCACAATTACAGCGACAGTTACATTTATAGTTACATTTGTGGTGAAGGTGAAAGTGGAAATAGTAGTGAAAGTGAGAGTTCCAGTATAAGAACTAGCACGGATGGTAGTGATTTAACTAGAATAGAAAGTTCTAATGATCTAGATGTAACTCAAAAATACAGGCATTTGTGGGTTCAATGCGAAAATTGTTATGGATTAAATTATAAGAAATTTTTTAAATCCAAAATGAATATTTGTGAACAATGTGGATACCATTTGAAAATGAGTAGTTCAGATAGAATCGAACTTTCGATTGATCCAGGTACTTGGGATCCTATGGATGAAGACATGGTTTCTCTGGATCCCATTGAATTTCATTCGGAAGAGGAACCTTATAAAGATCGTATTGATTCTTATCAAAGAAAGACAGGATTAGCTGAGGCTGTTCAAACAGGCACAGGTCAATTAAACGGTATTCCCGTAGCAATTGGGGTTATGGATTTTCAGTTTATGGGGGGTAGTATGGGATCTGTAGTCGGCGAGAAAATCACCCGTTTGATCGAGTATGCTACCAATCAATTTTTACCTCTTATTTTAGTGTGTGCTTCTGGAGGAGCACGCATGCAAGAAGGAAGTTTGAGCTTGATGCAAATGGCTAAAATATCTTCCGCTTTATATGATTATCAATCAAATAAAAAATTATTCTATGTAGCAATCCTTACATCTCCTACTACTGGTGGGGTGACAGCGAGTTTTGGTATGTTGGGGGATATCATTATTGCCGAACCCAATGCCTACATTGCATTTGCAGGTAAAAGAGTAATTGAACAAACATTGAATAAAACAGTACCTGAGGGTTCACAGTCGGCTGAATATTTATTCCATAAGGGCTTATTCGATCTAATCGTACCACGTAATCCTTTAAAAGGTGTTTTGAGTGAGTTATTTGAGCTCCATTCTTTCTTTCCTTTGAATCAAAATTCAATCAAGTAGAACCTTAATAAATCAATTATTTGATTTCTGACGAACAAGTAGTTATGTAGTTTATAGGAATCAAAATCAAAATACGAAGAATGGATTTTTCTTTGATTACAATAAAATCTTTTGTTACCGATATTCCTGATTAGTAAATAGGAAACCTTTAGCAAACAAAATAAAAGAGCGAATTCTTTCTTCCGCGAAATTAGGCAAGGGGAATAAAACGAATTTCATGTTCCCTTCTTAGATATGTATATAAAATGCAATTATAGAAAATATGGGCATAGAATCTTGCATCTTTCTAGATCTCCCGAAAATCACTAGTTTTACTAAGAATCCCTGTTGTTGGATCGGATTATAACGAACTTTTGGGGAATTAGTAATAAAATCTTTATGAAATTTGAATAAATTCCAATTTTAATTATAAGCCAAGATAATAAAAAGAATAAAAAAAAACTCACAAAGTAGATGATCATACATATATTTCATGTCGAAAGATGAATAAGTCTATTTATTGAGTTCTACATTCCTTTTCTATATATATATTCACGTATATATACTTTAGCTAATTCTAGATGAATTCTAATGATTAGAGAATTCTAATAATTATACTCACGTAGATAGACTTAGTCTAATTATATCGAAATCGAATTATATATGAATTACTAATTATATATGAATTATAATAATTATTTATATATATGAATTATAATAATTATAAGATACCTTTATAACAATCAATAACAGGTAAAAATATTAATATAACAATCAATAACAGGTACAAATATTAAGTCGAGGTATCCATTCTATGACAACTCTCAACAACTTACCCTCTATTTTTGTGCCTTTAGTGGGCCTAGTATTTCCGGCAATTGCAATGGCTTCTTTATCTCTTCATGTTCAAAAAAATAAAATTTTTTAAATACGATGATGCCAAATCTCGTATATATATATCTATTTTTTCAAGACTGAGACTTGTACCATAACACAGATATCTATTTACTAGAATAGAGTATAACATATAGTTTACTCCGAACATAAGCGATTATACATGTGTAAACATGATATCTGAGTAAATGAATTCTAAATATTTGAAAATAGCTAATAGAATAGATCTGGATCGGGGCAAATGGCTGAGATATAAAGTCAATATATCTATATGTAGATATCTATAGGAAATCATCTGAAGGTGATGTTATGATTTTAGATCTAAGCAATTCGATGAATTACTCCTAAAGGTTCACATCAGAATAGTGCTAGTTGATGAGAGTTACTTCGGAAACAAAAAAAGTAAAGTCAATTTTATTTTGGTTATTCTCCCAATTCCAATAAAATGCAACTAGATCTAGTATGAGTTGGCGATCAGAACGTATATGGATAGAATTTTTAAGAGGATCCCGAAAAACAAGCAATTTCTGTTGGGCCTTTATCCTTTTTTTAGGTTCATTAGGGTTTTTATTGGTTGGAACTTCTAGTTATCTTGGTAGGGATTTGATATCTTTATTTCCGTCTCAGCAAATCATTTTTTTTCCACAGGGGATCGTGATGTCTTTCTATGGGATCGCAGGTCTCTTTATTAGCTCCTATTTGTGGTGCACCATTTCGTGGAATGTGGGTAGCGGTTATGATCGATTCGATAGAAAAGAAGGAATAGTTTGTATTTTTCGTTGGGGATTTCCTGGAAAAAATCGTCGTATCTTCCTCCGATTCCTTATGAAAGACATTCAGTCCATCAGAATAGAAGTGAAAGAGGGTATTTATGCACGTCGTGTCCTTTATATGGAAATCAGAGGCCAGGGGGCCATTCCCTTGACTCGTACTGATAAGAATTTGACCCCACGAGAAATTGAGCAAAAAGCTGCCGAATTGGCCTATTTCTTGCGTGTACCAATTGAAGTATTTTGAAAAATGAAGTGAAGACTGAATGCTTTCTTAGTTCTTAAAAAGAGGAAAAAACAAAAATGCAAGAATACTCTTTTTTCTATACTATAGTAATAGCATAACTTAACTGGAGTTTTTTCAGAACACTCATTTGAGCCAAAACAGACGTATACGGAACAGCCATAAAACGAAACAGTTTTTGTCCCAAAAAATCTATTTTTTTTTAGCGTATGGAAATCCACTCCACAGTAACAAAACAAGTAACAAATCGAAAAAAATGGATTCATCTATCAAAACATTTCGGGAGAAAGAATTTCTCGTTTTTTTTTTTTTTTTTCAATATTTGGAATTAATACATTAGATTCAGATAGATTATATCTTGTAAATTCTCTCTCCTTTTTTTTGTCAATCGAACTTTCTTTTTATTCCTTTTTGTACTCCTTAATTAACAAAATTACCAAAGGATTGGACCACTTATAACGATCACTTCTGGCTTCTTTTGCCACTCATTTTTGATCATAACCTCAAAATGACAATATTCTTCCGTAATTTCTCTTCATTTTTCCTGGACTGGACTGTGGGTAGCTGGCGAATTTTTTTTTTTTTCGAAATATTTGATATTTTGATAGAAAGGGACTTCTTTCGCCTCGAAATCCGAATAATATTCAGTACTTGAAGGGGTTCTTTCGTGCATTCATCGAAAGGAGGCAATTGCTTCAAATTTGAGCAATTGCTCTATTAAGTAGCGTATACAGTTGACAAATGAAGTGAGTTCATTAAAAAATCAAAGACGCAAAATGGCAAAAGCAAAAAAGAAAGCATTCATTCCCCTTCTATATCTTGCATCTATAGTATTTTTGCCCTGGTGGATCTCTCTTTCATTTAATAAAAGCCTAGAATCTTGGATTACTAATTGGTGGAATACTGGGCAATCAGAAATTTTTTTGAATGATATTCAAGAAAAGAGTATTTTTAAAAAAGTTATAGAATTAGAGGAACTCTTCCTCTTGGACGAAATGCTAAAGGAATACCCGGAAACACATCTACAAAAGCTTCGTATCGGAATCTACAAAGAAACAATCCAATTGATCAAGATGCACAATGAGGATCGTATCCATAAAATTTTGCACTTCTCGACAAATATAATCTGTTTCGTTATTCTAAGTGGTTATTCTATTCTAGGTAATGAAGAACTTGTTATTCTTAACTCTTGGGTGCAAGAGTTCCTATATAACTTAAGCGACACAATAAAAGCTTTTTCTATTCTTTTGTTAACTGATTTATGTATAGGATTCCATTCGCCCCATGGTTGGGAACTAATGATTGACTCTGTCTACAAAGATTTTGGATTTGCTCATAATGATCAAATTATATCCGGTCTTGTTTCCACTTTCCCAGTCATTCTAGATACCATTTTAAAATATTGGATCTTCCGTTATTTAAATCGTGTATCTCCGTCACTTGTAGTGATTTATCATTCAATGAATGACTGAAAAATAATCCACTGATCCAATTTGAATGTTTGTTACTTTGTATATAAGTAAAACATTCCAAATTCTACTTATTTCTTCTACCCATCCAGGAGGATTCCTCCTATATTCGAGTAAAATTATTTCAGTAAATAGCAGAATCATGGATAGGGAACTATACGAGCGACCTACCTAATTTTATTGTAGAAATTTTCGGGATCAATGATTGGACCATGCAAACTAGAAATACCTTTTCTTGGATAAAGGCAGAGATTACTCGATCCATTTCCGTATCGCTCATGATATATATATATATAATAACCCAGGCACCCGTTTCAAATGCATATCCCATTTTTGCACAGCAGGGTTATGAAAATCCACGAGAAGCGACCGGCCGTATTGTCTGTGCCAACTGCCATTTAGCTAATAAGCCCGTGGATATCGAGGTTCCACAAGCTGTACTTCCTGATACTGTATTTGAAGCAGTTGTTCGAATTCCTTATGATATGCAATTGAAACAAGTTCTTGCGAATGGTAAAAAAGGAGCTTTGAATGTGGGAGCTGTTCTTATTTTACCTGAGGGGTTTGAATTAGCCCCCCCCGATCGTATTTCGCCTGAGATTAAAGAAAAGATAGGCAATTTGTCTTTTCAGAGCTATCGTCCCACTAAAAAAAATATTCTTGTGATAGGTCCTGTTCCTGGTCAGAAATATAGTGAAATCACCTTTCCTATTCTTTCCCCGGACCCCGCTACTAAGAAAGATGTTCACTTCTTAAAATATCCCATATACGTAGGCGGGAACAGGGGAAGGGGTCAGATTTATCCCGACGGGAGTAAGAGTAATAATAATGTTTATAATGCTACAGCAGCAGGGATAGTAAGCAAAATCATACGAAAAGAAAAAGGAGGATATGAAATATCCATAGTGGATGCATCGGATGGGCGTCAAGTGGTTGATATTATTCCCCCAGGACCAGAACTTCTTGTTTCAGAGGGCGAATCTATCAAACTTGATCAACCATTAACGAGTAATCCTAATGTGGGTGGATTTGGTCAGGGGGATGCGGAAATAGTGCTTCAAGATCCATTACGTGTCCAAGGCCTTTTGGTCTTTTTTGCATCTGTGATTTTGGCACAAATCTTTTTAGTTCTTAAAAAGAAACAGTTTGAGAAGGTTCAATTGTCCGAAATGAATTTCTAGATCTGTAATGAATTTCTAGATCTGTGGATTTATCAATATCAAGTTCATAAAAAGAACCAAATTCTTATTGGAAATTCTATAATTATGTATGATCAAAAAATTATGAAAAGCTTGTTACTTGTTTATATTCTTTTTCTACCGGATTTCGGGAATTACTTGTACCGCATTACTAGTCATAGTATGTATATTGTGAAGAAGACTATTTGACCTCAAATCTATCAATTTCTATTCTAATAGAATCAAATTCGATTCGATATGAAAAATAAGATAAAGATAAGTAAACGGATAATATAGAATAGAAAAAAAAAAAAAAAAATGAAGGGAACAAAGGATTCTAGAAGGGATTATTTATCTTCCTAGTCTTCGACACAAGAAAAGGAATTTTTCTTGTGTCGAAATAATAATTCATTATTCTTGATCCGCTTCGTCAAAGATCTCTATTCTTAGTTTCCATTTTCCCGGTTTATCAGAACCCTTTTTTTAGATTTATTACATAAGTAGTGAACAAAGAAAAAATAGAGGGAAATAAATTAAGCAAATAGAACTTTTTCAATAAACTTATAAAAAATGGCAACTTTTATTCTATATTAAAATCAATAGAGTAAAGAAAGTTCTATTAGTATGGAAAGGGTTTGTATGATATCTGATTGATATAACTATATTCTTGTTTTATTATGATTGTTTGATCCAGAAGTAGGGAATCGAGTGATTTTCTCTTACTTTTGACTTTGAAAGTATCGACAGATACTATAGAGAAAGAGATGTTCTGAATCCATTTTTTGAAGAAATTAATACTTAATTTAATGAAGTGTATTTTTCAAAAACATTATCCGAAAGAAATGAAATGTAGTTTTTTGAAACATCTGAAAAAGTGATCAATTTTGTCATTTATACGAATAAAATGTTCGAATTAGTAAGAGCTCAACGGGACCTACCCCCTCTTTTTTTTTTCTGATTTGAGGGGGGACCCTGTTGAGTTATTACGCTTTCATGGCTACAACTCAGTTCATCCAATTATTACAGG